AGGAGTTACTCGGAATGCTGCCAAGATATCAGTATCCTTGGTTTCATATTCAGGAGTATAATAAGTCAATTTATACTCTTTAACACCAGCTTTGAATCCAACACTTGCTTTAGTCTCTGTTTGTGGTGACATAAGTCCCTCCCTACAAGTCATGAATTTAGAATTCTTGCAATAAAACAAAACAACAAGGTCTACTCGACATAAATTAGGAATAGATTTAATTAACCTTTTTCACAGGAATCTTTCACAAAATTATCAACTAATCAGAATGATTCTTTATCAGACCATGATATTTGATTCGCCAAATACATCATTATTGTATATTCTTTCATATGTATAGCGCAACCTAATACTAGTTTTTCTTGAATCTTTTAGTTTTTTCTAAATCAAAATAGTTAATATTAAAATAATAATAAAATCACTCTTGACAGTAATATATGTTGTATATGTAAATCCTAGATATGACAATATGTGGAATTCACCCATGAAAATGAAAAACAGAGGGGGGGGGTTGATAAAGGGATGAATAGATGGGACGCATAACCGGATATGCTAAAATGAAAATACGAAAAAAAAAAAAGGCTAATGATATCGAAATAATTAATTATAAATAGAGTTCCGTTTCGAATTCGCTAGATAAAACAAAGTCTTGCCTATTATGATATGATAACTAAATTAAAGACTTTCCGCAAAATGTTGATTTTTTATTCATATATTTTTTATTTTAAAACAAGGTTTCGGTTAGTTAAGCTTGAAAATGACTATTCCTTCATTGAATAAGTAAAAACTTGAATTGCACGTTCGCTTGGGTAGTGGTGGTACCAACGAAATCGAGTACTTACTCCCAGTTATTAGTGAATTAACCGATCCATTTGCTATCGAAGATTTTTTCTGTATTCGAAAAATTTCGCAACAAAATTTAACATATATATTTTTTTTATTATGAGAATAAATCCTACTACTGCGGATCCAGAGGTTTCGATGCGTGAAAAAAAAAACCTGGGACGTATTGCCCAAATAATTGGTCCGGTACTGGATGTAGCCTTTCCCCCGGGCAAGATGCCTAATATTTACAATGCTCTGGTGGTTAAGGGTCGAGATACTCTTAGTCAAGAAATTAATGTAACTTGTGAAGTACAGCAATTATTAGGAAATAATCGAGTTAGAGCTGTAGCTATGAGTGCGACAGAGGGTTTAAAGAGAGGAATGGACGTGGTTGATATGGGAAATCCTTTAAGTGTTCCAGTCGGCGGAGCGACTCTAGGACGAATTTTCAACGTACTTGGGGAACCTGTTGATAATTTAGGTCCTGTCGATACTCGCACAACATCTCCTATCCATAAATCTGCGCCCGCTTTTATAGAATTAGATACAAAATTATCTATTTTTGAAACAGGAATTAAAGTAGTAGATCTTTTAGCCCCTTATCGTCGTGGGGGAAAAATCGGACTATTCGGTGGGGCTGGCGTGGGTAAAACAGTACTAATTATGGAATTGATCAACAACATTGCCAAAGCTCATGGTGGTGTATCCGTATTTGGTGGAGTAGGCGAACGGACTCGTGAAGGAAATGATCTTTACATGGAAATGAAAGAATCTGGAGTCATTAATGAACAAAATCTTGCGGAATCAAAAGTAGCCCTAGTCTACGGTCAGATGAATGAACCGCCGGGAGCTCGTATGAGAGTTGGTCTGACTGCCTTAACTATGGCAGAATATTTCCGAGATGTTAATGAGCAAGACGTACTTCTATTTATCGACAATATCTTCCGTTTCGTACAAGCAGGATCCGAGGTATCCGCGTTATTGGGTAGAATGCCTTCTGCTGTGGGTTATCAACCCACCCTTAGTACCGAAATGGGTTCTTTACAAGAAAGAATTACTTCTACGAAAAAAGGGTCCATAACCTCTATTCAAGCAGTTTATGTACCTGCAGACGATTTGACTGACCCCGCTCCTGCCACCACATTTGCACATTTAGATGCGACTACCGTACTATCAAGAGGATTAGCTGCCAAAGGTATCTATCCAGCGGTAGATCCTTTAGATTCAACGTCAACTATGCTACAACCTCGAATCGTTGGCGAGGAACATTATGAAACTGCGCAACAAGTCAAGCAAACTTTACAACGGTACAAGGAGCTTCAGGACATTATAGCTATCCTGGGGTTGGACGAATTATCCGAAGAGGATCGCTTAACCGTAGCAAGAGCACGAAAAATTGAGCGTTTCTTATCACAACCCTTTTTCGTAGCAGAAGTATTTACAGGTTCTCCGGGAAAATATGTTGGTCTGGCGGAAACAATTAGAGGGTTTAAATTGATCCTTTCCGGCGAATTTGATTCTCTTCCTGAACAGGCCTTTTACTTAGTGGGTAACATTGATGAAGCTACTGCGAAGGCTACGAACTTAGAAATGGAGAGTAAATTGAAGAAATGACCTTAAATCTTTGTGTACTGACTCCGAATCGAATTGTGTGGGATTCAGAAGTAAAAGAAAT